ATTGTATTGACGGTTATCTTCGTTCTCAAATCTGTATTAATAGTTACATTTTAAGTGGTAGTGACAATTACAGTGAAAGTTACATTTATAGTTACATTTTTAGTGAAAATGAAAATAGTAGTGAAAACGAGAGTTCCAGTATAAGAACTAGCACGAATGGTAGTGATTTAACTATAAGAGAAAGTTCGAATGATAATGATCTCGATGTAACTCAAAAATACAAGCATTTGTGGGTTCAATGCGAAAATTGTTATGGATTAAATTATAAGAAATTTTTTAAGTCAAAAATGAATATTTGTGAACAATGTGGATATCATTTGAAAATGAATAGTTCAGATAGAATTGAACTTTCGATTGATCCAGGTACTTGGGATCCTATAGATGAAGACATGGTCTCTCTGGATCCCATTGAATTTCATTCGGAGGAGGAACCTTATAAAGATCGTATTGATTCTTATCAAAGAAAGACAGGATTAACCGAGGCTATTCAAACGGGCACAGGTCAACTAAATGGTATTCCCGTAGCAATTGGGGTTATGGATTTTCAGTTTATGGGGGGTAGTATGGGATCCGTAGTAGGCGAGAAAATTACCCGTTTGGTCGAGTATGCTACCAAGAAATTTTTACCTCTTATTCTAGTGTGTGCTTCCGGGGGAGCACGCATGCAAGAAGGAAGTTTGAGCTTGATGCAAATGGCTAAAATATCTTCCGCTTTATATGATTATCAATCAAATAAAAAGTTATTTTATGTATCAATCCTTACATCTCCTACTACTGGTGGGGTGACAGCTAGTTTTGGTATGTTGGGGGATATCATTATTGCCGAACCCAATGCTTACATTGCATTTGCGGGTAAAAGAGTAATTGAACAAACATTGAATAAGACAGTACCTGAAGGTTCACAAGCAGCTGAATATTTATTCCATAAGGGCTTATTCGATCCAATTGTACCACGTAATCCTTTAAAAGGCGCTCTGAGTGAGTTATTTCAACTCCACGCCTTCTTTCCTTTGAACCAAAATTAAATCAAGTAAAGCCTTAAGTTAAAAGTAGTTAAAAGTTAAATTATTTTTTTTGTGGCGAACAAGTATTTAGTATTTAGTTAGTTTATCGGAATCAAAGTCAAAATTCAAAGAATGGATTTGTTTTTGGTGACATAAGATTTAATTGTAGAAAGAAATTGTAGAAAGAATTAGTAGAAAAAATCGTGCAGATAATTTTTTTTTTACCGCTATTCCTGATTACTAATAAGATATTCCTGATTACTAATAAGATATTCCTGATTACTAATAAGAAAACCTCTCTCAACAAGATAAAAGGGCGAGTTTTTTCTTCCGCGAAATGAAATTAGGCAAGGCAAATAAAACGAATTTCATGTTCTCTTCTTACGAATATATAATATATAAATGAAATATATAAATGAATTCTAATTCAAATATTAATATTTATAATTCGAATATAAAAAATTAAAATTTAGAGTCTTGCATATTTATTTCTATATCTCCCGAGAATCCCCATTTTTTCTGAGAATCCCTGTTCTTGGATCGGATTATAACGACTTTTTCGAGAATTTGTAAAAAACGCTTTACTTTAATTAAATATTATTAAATATTAAATTAAAATTAGAAAATCAAAATTATAAGACAAAAACAAGATAATAAAAGAAGAGTAAGAATAATACAGGATTATCATACATATCTTTCGTGTAGAAAGATAAATAAGTCCATTTATTTAGTTCTACATTTCCCGCCCTTAAATTATAATATTATTATAATATATAATAATTATTTATTATAATTATAATTATATATACTCACTTAGATATACTCGATATACTCAGTATAATTATATACGAATTATAATCATTATATAATATCTTTATAACCATAATAACAGGTAAAAACATTAATATAACAAGAAATAACAGGTACAAATATTAAATTGAGGTACCCATTTTATGACAACTTTTAACAACTTACCCTCTATTTTTGTGCCTTTAGTAGGCCTAGTTTTTCCGGCAATTGCAATGGCTTCTTTATCTCTTCATGTTCAAAAAAACAAGATTCTTTAGATCCGATGGGGCAAAATCTCATCTATTTTTTTCCCAGACTTAGCCTTGGATCATAACATGGATATCTATTTAGTAGAATATGGTATAAGATGTGGCTGCCTCCGAACATAAATGATAAATGAAAGAGTTCGTATGCATGCGTAAACATGATATATGGGAAAATGAATTATAGCTATTTGAAAATAGATCGGGTTGGGGCGGGGGTCTGAAATAAATGTAAAGTCAATCTATCTATATGTAGATATCTATAGGGGATATATGATATGAAAGGGATGCTATTATTTTATATTTAACCAATTCGATGAATTACTCCTAAAGTTTCGCGTCAGAATAGTGCTAGTTGATGAGAGTTACTTTGGAAACAAAAAAAAGTAAAGTCAAATTCAATTGGGTTATTCTCCCAATTCCAATAAAACGCAACTGGATCTAGTATGAGTTGGCGATCAGAACATATATGGATAGAACTTATAGCGGGGTCTCGAAAAACAACTAATTTTTGCTGGGCCTTTATCCTTTTTTTAGGTTCATTAGGGTTCTTATTGGTTGGAACTTCCAGTTATCTTGGCAGGAATTTGATATCTTTATTTCCGTCTCAGCAAATAATTTTTTTTCCACAAGGGATTGTGATGTCTTTCTATGGGATCGCAGGTCTCTTTATTAGCTCCTATTTGTGGTGCACAATTTTGTGGAATGTAGGTAGTGGTTATGATCGATTCGATAGAAAAGAAGGAATAGTGTGTATTTTTCGTTGGGGATTTCCTGGAAAAAATCGTCGAATCTTCCTCCGATTCCTTATGAAAGACATTCAGTCCATCAGAATAGAAGTTAAAGAGGGTATTTATGCTCGTCGTGTCCTTTATATGGAAATCAGAGGCCAGGGGGCCATTCCCTTGACTCGTACTGATGAGAATTTGACTCCACGAGAAATTGAGCAAAAAGCTTCTGAATTGGCCTATTTCTTGCGCGTACCAATTGAAGTATTTTGAAATGAACTGAAGAATGAATGCTTTCTTAGCCGGAGGTCAAAAACTCAAGAATTCCCCTTTTTTCTTTCTATAGCATAATTTAACTAAAGTTTCTTCAGAACGCTGATTCGAACCAAAGCAAACATATACAGAACAATTATAAAACGAAACTTTTTTTTCACAAAAATGTTTTTTATGCGTATGGAAATCCACTCCACCTTTTCGGTAACAAAACAAGTAACAAATCGAAGATTTATCTCATAGATCAAAACATTTTGAAATAAGAATAAAGAATTTATCTTTTTTTTTTCGAAATATTTGATATTTTGATAGATAGAAATAAGGGGGGTTCTTTCGTCTCGAACTCCGCATAATATTCATTATAATATTCATTATTTGAAGATTTGAAGCGTACTCTATTCTTATTCTATTTCTGTATTCTTTCTAAATTCAAGGGCTAATCACTGAATCACAAATAAAAAACGGGGAATAGATTCATAGGCTCGGTGCCTTGTAATAGAACTTATGCTTGATAGAAACATTAGATCGTATAGAGCCGACAAATGAGGTGGGTTCATTAAAAATTCACAGACGAAAAAATGGCAAAAAAGAAAGCATTCACTCCCCTTCTATATTTTGCATCTATAGTATTTTTACCCTGGTGGATCTCTCTCTCATTTAATAAAAGTCTTGAATCTTGGGTTACTAATTGGTGGAATACTAAGCAATCCGAAACTTTTTTGAATGATATTCAAGAAAAGAGTATTCTAAAAAAATTCATAGAATTAGAGGAACTCTTCTTGTTGGACGAAATGATAAAAGAATACCCGGAAACACGTCTACAAAAGCTTCCTATCGGAATCCACAAAGAAACGATCCAATTGATCAAGATGCACAATGAGGATCATATACATACGATTTTGCACTTCTTAACAAATATAATCTGTTTCCTTATTCTAAGTGGTTATTCTATTCTAGGTAATGAAGAACTTTTTATTCTTAATTCTTGGGTTCAAGAATTCCTATATAACTTAAGTGACACAATAAAAGCTTTTTCTATTCTTTTATTAACTGATTTATGTATAGGATTCCATTCACCCCACGGTTGGGAACTAATGATTGGCTCTGTCTATAAAGATTTTGGATTTACTCATAACGATCAAATTATATCTGGTCTTGTTTCCACTTTTCCAGTCATTCTAGATACAATTTTAAAATATTTGATTTTCCGTTATTTAAATCGGGTATCTCCGTCACTTGTAGTGATTTATCATTCAATGAATGACTGAAAAATGATCCACCGATCCAATTATATTATAATGTTTGTATAATCTTTGTTACTTTGTACATAAGCAAAACATTCAAAAATTTACCTATTCTTTCTACCTATCCAGGGGAATTAGGATTTTTGCTATATTCCAGTAAAATTATTTCAGTAAATAGCAGCATTATGGATAGGGAACTATACTAGCGACCTACCTAATTTTATTGTAGAAATTTTCGAGATCAGCGGTTGGACCATGCAAACTAGAAATACCTTTTCTTGGATAAAGGAAGAGATTACTCGATTCATTTCCGTATCGCTCATGATATATATAATAAGTCGGACATACATTTCAAATGCATATCCTATTTTTGCACAGCAGGGTTATGAAAATCCACGAGAAGCGACTGGCCGTATTGTATGTGCCAATTGCCATTTAGCTAATAAACCCGTGGATATTGAGGTTCCACAAGCGGTACTTCCTGATACTGTATTTGAAGCAGTTGTTCAAATTCCTTATGATATGCAACTGAAACAAGTTCTTGCTAATGGTAAAAAAGGGGCTTTGAATGTGGGGGCTGTTCTAATTTTACCTGAGGGGTTTGAATTAGCCCCCCCCGACCGTATTTCGCCCGAGATGAAAGAAAAGATAGGCAATCTGTCTTTTCAGAGCTATCGCCCCACTAAAAAAAATATTCTT